TTGCAAAAGAGGGGAAATCGGCAACATTAAAATTACCTTCTGGAGAGGTCCGTTTTATATCTAAAAAATGCTCAGCAACAGTCGGACAAGTGGGGAATGTTGGGGTAAACCAGAAAAGTTTGGGCAAAGCCGGATCTAAACGTTGGCTAGGTAGGCGCCCTGTAGTAAGAGGGGTAGTTATGAACCCTGTAGACCATCCTCATGGGGGTGGTGAAGGGAGGGCCCCAATTGGTAGAAAAAAACCCGTAACTCCTTGGGGCTATCCTGCACTTGGAAGAAGAAGTAGAAAAAGAAATAATAATAACTTGGTCCAGAGCATCTACCATTATACCTGCAATGATTGGGCATACCATTGCTATCCATAATGGAAAAGAGCATTTACCTATTTATAGATCGTATGGTAGGCCATAAATTGGGAGAATTTGAACCTACTCGAAACGTCCTAGGATATGCGAAAAATGATAATAGATCTCGTCGTTAACATTTTTTTCAATTGGTTTATTCTGCAGTAGCAAATAGTCACAATCTAAATTTCAACGAACTAATTCAATATAACAAAAAGATAAAAAAGTAGACAAATAAGACGTATCATTTTATATAGAGTAGTGAGGAATTATGGGACAAAAAATACATCCGCTTGGTTTCAGACTTGGTACAACTCAAAGTCATGATTCTATTTGGTTTGCACAACCAACAAATTATTCCGAGAATCTAAAAGAAGATAAAATAATACGAGATTGTATCAAGAATTACATACAAAAAACGATAAGAATATCCTCTGGTGTCGAGGGAATTGGACGGATAAAGATTAAAAAAAGAATCGATCTGATTCAAGTCATAATCTATATGGCAGTTCCCAAGTTATTAATCGAGGGTAAGCCTCGAAGAATCGAAGAATTACAGATAACTGTGCAAAAAAAACTGAATTGTGTGAACCGAAAACTCAACATTGCAATTACAAGAATTCCAAATGCTTATAGAGACCCTCATATCCTTGACCAGAAATTCTTTGGCAAACTCTACAGCACCAGTTGAGGATATCAAAGACTTGTGTGTGGATATCTTAACACCAAGCCGTTGTAAGCCTAGCCGGTACTGTTCCGCCACAAGTGGATCGGTGATGAGAACATCATCACCTAATATAGCATACCTGTCGAACAGGATCCCCGGTCTAACCTCGCAGCCCACCACACCAAAACATGATGGGTGAACGCGAACAAAGGCCAATAACCATAATAGCCTAACGGTTGACCGGTCACAAAGGAGACTTGAGACAGAGCCCTCTTAACGAAGGGTACCTCAAATAGATTCGTCCCTAATGTTGTATTCACAACACTTGAAGCAAATGACCTGTCAAACAATAGCGAAAGCGTTTCAAACATAAACACAAGAGGCCACCTATCGGTAGCACCCTTTTCGTCAATGAGTGTGTCGGCAAGGCTTTCCAGGTTGGTTCAAACCGTAACCCTTGTTCAAGGAAGGGGTATACGTTTTATCCAGGGAGCATAGCGACTGATAAGTCGATGAAAGTTATCCTTAATCGAACCAACCAGCCCCACCACCTCGTCAATATTATCGGGTGGGGATATTCTTTCTACTAGAAAACGTTGATTTATCAACCTTCTTTCTTTGCCAAAGTAATGATCTTTGACAGAGAGAATCTTTATTAATAAAACTTCACCAGCATGTCCGCTTTCTCATCCTTCTTCAGAATCATACGCCTATGATGAGACGGAATGATCCGAGGGTAACCGGACCGAGTGAGAGAAACTGGTACCGCATTGTCAGGATGAACGAATTCATCACCACCATAGGCCATCATCAAGGATGAAGCTGCTTGCTTTAAATAAAAAGCGCAGAACAACCACCCTTATTTCCGACCAAGGTGAACAAACAATGCGAATAACAACAAGATGGATCCCCACACAGAGTTCCTTGTTCAGACCATCAAAGATCACTAAAGCACCTTTTGGTATGTATTGCCCCCTAAAGATCAGATCCACCAGACGAGAAACTCAATTCCGCACTGCTGCTGAGTCGTCGGACTTATCCACCAAGGGATTCGTGGAATTTCTATGGATTGCGTTGGGGGAAATCTACCAAAGCTAGGCAGATATATAGACTCCTTTCCCGCTGGCTGCTAAGGGAGAGTAAGAAAATCAAATGATTGTTTTTTAATCAGCGCCTCCTTGGGTATGCAGGTACTACGAGTCCTCTCACTACCAACCAGCAGACATCATCTGGCTGGTCTTGCCGGTATCAACAACAAGAAAAAAACAACCAAATGGAAACAGCAATGAACTATGGCTCTTGGCCCAGACAACGTCCTAGGCGTCGGGGAGATCGGAGCAACAAGGAACGCCTAGACGACGTTTTTCTTCCTGGGCTGCAGTAAGCAGATCGAGAGGTCGTTCCGCCCCTTGTCCCCGAATATGGGTAATATGTTCTCAAAAATTCATGCTTCAATCTGACCTAGCTGGCGAGCGATCCCAGTTCGCGGCAGAGAACAAGACAGCAAGCGAGCGTACCTTTGTTCGCTTCTTCTCCACCAAGCACGGAAGTTTAAGGATAACTGTAGGTCGGTGGCTACCTAAGGAAACTCCGATTCGATCCGCCCCCCAGCTGGGAGGCATCTACCTCATCCCGATCACAAGGAGAGGTTCACCATGATGGGGGTACTTTTTTCCCTTCCGGAAAGAATGAAATGCATAGGGGACCATCCTTTTGTTGTGTTGCGGCATGCTCCTCATATTTACGGATTCGCAGGGGGCCTCAGGCCCTACTTAGTTGACTGACAATGACAAAGGCTTGCGAAACTAAGTAGGGCCTTTTGAATTGAATCTTAAGTAGTCTATCAGTGGTGCAAAGCGGCTTTGTGCCCCTTTTCAGTAGGGGAGCGAAAGGTTAGACCTTAGAAAGTCAGCGAACAGCGGTTCTTCTATGTAGGTATGGCCTTCCCCCTTGACTCTCCTAACGTCGAGCTAAGTGACTTCGTAACCTTTGCGTAGCGTAGTAGAATGAAGGCTACGCACTGACGCTCTCTTATCTATTAGCCTCAGCGTCTTCGCTAACTCGCTCGCCTACTATACAATACTTTAGTAGGGTAGGCTAACCCATAGGTCCTTAGTAGCGTTGACAAAGAAGAACAGCCGGTTAAAAGACAGTGAATCTTTAGAAAGATATCTTTCTAAAAGATTCTATAATAAATAATGAATAAGATATTTTATATAGGCCAGCTTGACAAGCTACCCTTCCTCTTGATCTTAGGTGCGAAGAGAAAGATATCTTTTTTATGACTTCCACTTATCTCTCGATCCCGGCCCGGAAAAGTGACCGACCAGGGCCCTATTTTAGAATGAAAGAAAGGCTTTATGAGCCCTAGCCCTGTAAGCCCACACCTGTGTAGAGTAGATCGTTCAACACCTGCGGCACAAACCCATTTTTGACCTATTGGTCCTAGTATCATAGGCGACCGAACGGCCGCCCCCTAATTACTAGACCAACCTGCTGTAATAATTCCATAAACACCTAACGAAGATATGGCAAACAAATAAAGTAGCCCTATGTTCGAATCTGACAATACCATACCATAATCAAAAGGTACAACGGCCCGAGCGACCAGACTTAACATAAATGTAGCCACTGGAGCCATTCTAAAAAGGGAGAAATTAGCACTACTTGGTGAAATAGGTTCTTTTAGAATCAATTTCAAACCATCTGCTAGAGGTTGTAACAATCCGAACGATCCCACTACATCAGGACCCTTTCGACGTTGCACAAAAGCCATTACTTTACGTTCAGCTAGCACTAAAAAGGCTACTCCTAGTAGAAGTGGTAGAATTATTCCAAGTATTTCAGCTGGAACAGCTATGTACATTTTCGATTTTCTATTCACTCATGATCTGGCCTGCTGGTCGACCCAATCATGATATTGAAGGATGGGACCTTTTCTCGAAAAACCCGACATACGGGCATTCTTTTCGATCTTGAAATGCTAATCCATATGCTTAGCCGCTGCAACTCCACTCGTAAAAAAAAATATATAAGTCGTACTCACTAAGAATGCCATTCCGCGCGGGGAGATTTTGACTCCAGAAGACCTGGTCAAACTGAACTACTTCACGCTACCCAATCCGAACGATCCCCCTACATCGAGACTCTAGGAATTCCATACTCGTTAAGTAACAGATTCCCAAAATTAAAAGAAACCATATTACGCTTCAGAAGAGTTATCAGAATGCCTGAATCTAATTCAGCTAAAAAGGCTGTTTCTAAATCTCTAATTCGAAGATGGAGTGATTTTTCAGTTCCGATGGGAATAACCATCTGATGAGAGAATCGCGCGAAGGTAGCGCCCGGAAACTTAGACAGAAAATTTCTGTCCATCTCATCTAAAAAGAAGTTAAATAAAATGGAATGAAGAAATCGGACGGGCGGTATTCCTCCCTTTAAGGCCAGGTTTTTCCCAGCGTTGTCCAGTACCGGCGAATGCAGAAACCTCTCGATTAGATTTAGAATAAATTGATCTTCGATAAGAGGCTTTATTTTTTCCATAAGCTGCTTTCTACAAAGAATAGAACTATATCTAGATAAATCAATAACAAATAGGCCTCTCAGATTGGACCAACTTTTGATCTTAGCCACAAAAAGCCTCTCGGTCTGGCCGGGGAATGACTGCTCAAGAAAGATATTTGGAGTTAATACGTACTTCTGAAGTATATTGGCGAGTGAGATCAGAATTAGCTCATCTTCCAGTTTGAGAGTCAGATATAATTGCCAATAATCGTTGTCGAGACTCGGGAACCTATAAAAAGTAAGTTGGTCCATCTTAAAAGGATAGTGCTCTAGCTCTTTTCTGACCCGAAAAAAAGAAAGTTGATACTTGCCTGTCAGAATTTCCCCTTCCAGTCTAACGAGATTTACCCTTTTGTATATAGATAGATATTTACATAAATTTTCCATCATTTCTTCTTTCGGTACCTTAGTGACTTCTTCATTGACATATGGGGATCTTTCCTCGGTTTTGTTGCGTTTAAAACATGCTTTGATGGCATTCCAAAAGTCCTTCATTTGATTTTGTTCATTAACAGACTGCTCCCCAAAAGGAGAGACTTTCTTTTTCTCTCCCTATTCAGGAAAGACTTGTTTGTTGGAAATCAAATCGCCAGTTGGGTTTACCAACCAAGAAAGACATGGGAAAAGAAGGATGCACAAAGGAAACAGGAAAGCATTTCTCGGGAGCAATATCAACTACCCGCTCTAATATAATTGAATAAAGACCTAGCTAAGAGACTTTACTGAATGACTTGATCGATCGTACTAGATAGATAGGTCTCAGATAGACCATAAACCTTTCATACGCAATTCCTCGATGCTAAAAAAGGGCATTCATTAGAATTGCTTTCAATGCGCATTGAGCGAGCTGCTAGTTCAGGTCTTTGTTGTTTGTTGTATTAGATCTCTCGTTCCCAGTAAGAGATGAGCTTTCTTTTCAGGATAGAACGTTTGTTCAGGACCACAGGCCGGGATTTTCCCCTCTACTCCAGTCGATTTGAAGAAGAGCTGGCTTCTGACTGTAAGCTATCAACATATCTGGGAATAACCTTTATCGAGTCGCATCGAGAAAGAGTTCAAAGATCTCTCTCCGTCGTTACGCCCCTTTGATTCTCTTGTTTCGGGTGTGGGATCTTTACCATCTAGCCATTGAAAGCAGTCTAGTTCAGCCTTTTTTTCCAAGGAAAACAGTCCATTTCGGATTCTGTGTAGCTCTAGAGCAACCTTAACTTGACCCCAAGGATGGGATTCATCAAAGGGATTTAGGACATCCCACTGCCACCCGCATTCTGGGATTGCTGAAAGTCTGGTTCTAACGTAGGATTTTTTCAACAGGCAATTGTTAAATTGTTTGAATGCTGTCCTTCCACCGTCTTTAACTGCCTCGAAAGAAGCCTTAAGTGGGGTATAGTTATGTTATAGGTGCAGGGAGTCAAAGGGGTTGGACAAAGCAAAGCTGGCAACGCAAAGCATGAGGGGCGTACTCACACGTCTTTTGTGGCAATCTGCAGGCAGGAGGGCAAAGGGTTACAGGGGAGAGTCAAGTCAAAGCAGCGGTTCTCTTTCTGCTATCTTTCCCTACGGGATGCAGCTTCTCTTGTTGAGGCGAGTCCGGTTGCTTCGTAAGTGAATAGGGGTGATGAATGGAGCTCCCAGACAGCGAGAAAAGAGTAGAGCGACAATGCAAGGAGGCTCGTATGAGTTAAGCTTCTTCCTTTCTAAGGTAGTTAAGTAAGTAAGTGAAGGAAGCAAGAACTGCGGAAGAGGATCAGGCGCAAGAGGAAGCGGAATAGGAGCTTTTCTATCTATAATAGGAATAGCAAGCAACGGACCAAGGAACACAAGCCAGAATAAAAAGAACTTAGAGCTCCGTATTAGGAGCTAAAACGGGTTAGGGATTCTTGTAGGGACGGTGCCAGTAGGGCAAGCCAAGCAGGCTTTTCAGCTAGCTCTTTTACTTGCGGTTGGTTAAGTCGAAGTCAAAGGGAATTTAAATGAAAGGTTTTTCGTAATTGAAGTGTTGAAGTCAATGGGTAACGGACAAGGGTTTTCCTTTAGAAGCGGTGGATTTCATCCCCCATGTCATGTCCATCCTTATCCTTAGTCTCTTTTTCGTAAACCTAGCCTATTCGACCTAACGACCTCGGGCAAAAGTCGATCGGTCAAGAATCCGGTTCTCCTACGATGGCTCTAGTATTCTTTCAGCTCTAATTCGGTTTCCTCTTGCTGGTGCGGTGGAAGGCGAGATGAGGTTCTGGCTATTCGAGGCGATTCTTATGGATCGCTCCTTCCTTAGCTGGTTTCGGTTGTATGATGGAAGTGGAGATCTCGCAGAGCAGCATATTAGTAATTTCGAAATTGCCAGCAGAGACACTGCTCACGATGAGAGTTTGTTGCTGAAGCACTTTTCTGCTAGTCTTTCGGGTGTCGCATTCACGTGGTATACACGCAACTCGATCAATAGTTGCGCCGATATGGTAGACGCCTTTCACCGAAGATTCTATTCAGTAGCCCGCAAAGTAACCTATATGGAGCTTGCGGCGACTAAGCATATGCGGGGTAAACCTTTTGAGACCTACTTGGCTAGGTGGAGGATCTGAAATAAAATGGAAAAGGGAATTTGAAGAGAGCGAGTTGAGTGGCTAGCTTTACTGATTGAAGTGCTGGTGGCTTGTTTGCTTTCCTCTTTCGTTTCGGGGAGCAGGACAGAGAGCCTAAGGGACAGAGAAGAAAAGACTACATCGACAGGCTTCATTGGGAAGGCTTCTTTTCCTCAACTCAACATTCTTCTCTGGGTCAAGCCAGCTAGGCCCTCTTCTGTCTATCTACGTAATAGAGTGCCATCCCGCTTCTGCCAGAATCGAAGCCAATACGTGGACGCTTAAATGATTTGGTTCACGTCTTTCAATGCCTTAAGTTCTTACCCAAGTGACTGAATTCCAGAGTTCATTCCTAAACCGGAAGGAAAGATCGTCCCAAACTAAGAGTCTACCAAACAAGGATCGATCTTCCCAGCCTTCCACCAAAGCCACAACACTTCCTGTATCACCATCTCCGCTCACAGAGGGATAAGCGGACTAGCCGGCTGAAAGGCAAAGAGAAGAACTGCCTACTCAATTACAACTAACTAACCGCCTGAGCGAATTGCCGATCTCTTTCCCAAGGGATGATCTTCCTTTCATTCAGAAAGGCCTCCATCTTGCATTTTCACGCGCTCAATCGGAATTGGTTAGGTAGATGTAAGGAAAGAGCAGTGCTTTATTAATAGTCGTGGGGGTCTTTAGGCCCCATTGTCTTGTTGTTGTGTAGCTACTATTTTCGAGTGTTGGAGCTCGGGATTTCCTTAAGCGAGTTCAAAGAAGTGACGTGAAGGTAACCGACGCGACGGTAAGGAGCTGACGAGAGAAACTGGTCTCCACGTCTTTTGGTAGTGGAGGAAAGAAGGCGGACTTAATTGAGTTGTGGTCTTGTTTGTTGGGGGGTAAGGTATGGGGCTTTCAAAGGGGGGAAATTAACCCAGTCTAAGCCAGGCAAGCAATGCAAAGCTAGACGAACCCAGACAGAGAAAGATCGGGCTTTGGAAGCGGGATGACATACGGACTATGCAAAATTCCGTCACGTGCGGGTAGACCAGAACGAACGTAGACCTGTCATTCCTTAACCGGGATGGTAAGGCCCTTGAAGCTGAATTGGATCAAAGGCTGCGCATCTCGCACCTTGCAACTTCTTTCGTAACAAAGCGAATGAGTAATCGAATGCCCTAGCCCGAAGAAGCTGCTTGAAACTGTCCTGGAATCCCTACTCGCCCATGTCGGGATTCAACCTAAGGCTTGTTCGAAGTCCGCCGAATGAATGGATAATACATAAAGAATATGAAGCACAATCTCCAACTCTTAACCGGTGGCATCTTTGCTTGTTCCTGATGCTTCAATTTAAGTAGGGCTCCGTCCCGGAAGTGGACTTCTTTCTCTTCTCCTTTCGTTCTCTTCCTTCTTTTTTGGTTAGATATTAATACATAGTAGTACTCAAAGAGTCTTTGTCAGTACGGAAAGCTAGTCTGATTCTTTTGAATAGCATTTTTTTTTACTATTACTTTCTTTTTTGATACTCCCTTCGCGCTCCCCTCTTATCCAATCAACCAACTGTCCCAGGCCGGGAAATTGCGTTCCCGGAAGAAGCTTTCGCCGCCCCTAGCTCTTAGCTGTCTCCTTTTAGTCAGAGGTCAATAAACTGGAATTCGACATCAATGGAGAAGAAAGCAGACTTGTTCGCTCACTCTTCTTGCCAAAGTGATTGATCTCTCTTTATTTTCGGACCGGTATTCCCGCCGAGGAGACCCGCCCCGACCTTGATTAGCTCACTCTTTTTTTAGCTGGTCTGTGCTTTCCAGTGAACATTCTCTTTCTAGAGAGAACTGGTGTGCACCAGAGCTGGAGCAATTCATGGAAAGCATCCTTATCTGATTAAAGAACGGAGAGTCTCATCTCCTGGGGCCTTACCCTGTGATGTAGAATCCTTTGCTCTTTCACGCATTGATCTTGATTCGGGTTTCAATTCATTTCTTTCTCAGCCTTGCACCCGGTAATAACGGAACTTGAAGTCTTGCTCGTCTCTTTCATTGACCAGGAAAGGATTCTCAGTGATAGGAGGACACTCTATCAAAGGCCTTGATCCAGCTCTCGCTTCTGTCTCAACTACAGGCCTTCACTCTACTCTCTCGTTCAGATCGTTCTAGGTCCAGGCATACGCAAGGATGGGAAGGAGACCACAACTCCAGATCGATGTCCCAGGTCAGGCAGGTTACCACCCCTCTCTCTATCGCTCTCTCCCTCGGCATACAATCAATGGGCACAATCAAATTCTGAAGTGGATTCAAAAACTAGAAAGCCTTAAGATCTTCCCTCTCCTGACCATGAGGAACGAGTGAATGAAAGCATAAATACGGGCTCTCATGGATTAGTCGTCATGAGGCCCTCTTTCTAATGTTTGTCTTTCGTGATCTTCCTTCCCCCGCATAGGGATGCTATTCTTGCAAATGCTTCCTGCCCAACAACATCTTTTCGAAGCAAACGGAGCTCACCGATATCAAGTTTGACTTCCGCCGAATACGAAAGGTAAAAAGCAAGTCAATCTATTAGCCATCTCCCTTCGGCTCCTCTTTAGATCGTGGACTCGGGCTTTTTTTTTAAGGGAAGCACTTCGTTCCACTCGTTCTAGACATACTCTAAACTCCTAACAAGAGAAAGAAGGAAAACAAGGAGTAAACAAGAGCTACAACAACTAGAGTGTCAAGGCCAGGAGGAGGCAAGGGAAGTTTCTTTTGGGAAGCAAGCCCCTCAACTTATCCGCTTATCGGAAAGAGCAGGGACCTACTACCTACAGGCAGAGACAGGACAGCAAACTTATGGGCACCTTTTTGTTTTGTAAGTAAGATCTATTCTTTGCTCGTGAAGTCTACGAAGCGAGTCTTCACTGGGGAGATAGCGACCTCTTCAACTCCACTACTACTACTGTTCTCACTCATTGACATAAGTAAAAGCTACCAGTTCCTTACTCAAAGAACTCGTACCGGTACTCTTGAGTTCACAACCCTAAAAACCTTAGATTGGAGTAGAAAGTCGATCCTACTAATTACGTAGAACCATGAACCATCGATCGAGTGAGTTCGAGGTGGTTCATGCTTTCTATATAAGTCGCTGTACGCTAAGGAAAAGGTTGTAACCATGCGTCATGCGTGCCGTAAGCGGGCTCTGGTGGGGGAAGCCGTAGGAAGGGGGGACGAGCCGCCGAATTCACATCAGAAATCGCCAGAACACAAACGAAATATTGAATTGCGTATAGAAACAAAACGAACCACTTCTATTCTCGGAGCTGAGGTATATGAAGAATGGCTTTTTGGTCCCTTTCGTCCAGTGGTTAGGACATCGTCTTTTCATGTCGAAGACACGGGTTCGATTCCCGTAAGGGATGGCTACTCTTTCCCGGCCGCTTTCAGTTAGTGTTCATTGCTGAGTGATCGCTCGCTATCTGGCTGGAAAAGGTGGTCCGGAAGCTTGATCTCTCCCAGCAAGGAAGACGAGATCACCACTTCTCTCAGTAATGGACTTCCTTTCATTCTTCCTTAGCCTATGATGTCCTCTCATAGATTATCGAACCTCCGACAGACAGAATCCCCATGCATGCGTTCTTTCTCTCCTCCCCTCAGCCATACAAATCTTTTTTTTTCTTTTGGCCGTTTTTGTTAGGCATTGAAGCCCACCTTAGGTGCTGAGTGGTGTCCTCCCTAAGACCTAAAAAAAAGTTCCGTCTATGGAGCCTAAAGCTTAAACCATGGCAGTGAAATCGAGACAATCAATCGGAAGAGGGTTTAGTTAGGAGTCCGGGTTCCATCCTAGAAGTTGAAGGAAGGGAGCAAAGGAAGTTCTCTTTGCCTGTCTTGTCTTGGGTTCAGTGAATAGGGAAATTAGGTTAGTCTTATTCCCTAGCTGAGTGAATAGGCCGATATTTCGTATAGTGATAACGCTTTCTCTTTCTTATAGGGGTATATTTTCTCTGACTTGACTCAGCTTGACCTACTTGACTCAGCGGTTAGAGTATCGCTTTCATACGGCGAGAGTCATTGGTTCAAATCCAATAGTAGGTAAGGCCGAAAGCCCTGCTTTTGCCAGCATGACAGCAAGCACGGACTGGCGGAGTCAACTGAATGACCAAAGCATCGGTTGCTTCCACTTGTGGCCTTCTTCGACCGCCTTGACACCTTAATCTCAGGGAACCCCCTCTCTTCTTCTCTTCATGTATGTGGGCTGCCTGCCCCGTCCCGAATAGACGAACAGGAACAAGCTGAAGAAAGGCGCGAGAGATAGTTTATACTCAATGCACCTCCCCTCTTCCACAATTAGGTGAAGACCAGGGGGCCGGAAACCCCAACGGGAAACCTTTCACCGCGCCACACGATTGATTCTTTCGCGAAGCGCTCTCTCAGACGCACTCCTGCCTCCGCTAGCAAAGAGGTATCAAAGATACCAGGCGACCAAGTGAAAGTGAACAGCCCCGAGCAAATTTTCTAGAGAGCGTACCCGTTGTAGCCAAACAAAAAAAAAAGATTTGAACAGCAGTCTGAAAAGACTAATGCTTACGCAAAAGAATTGAAGATGATGTCAACTCTTCAAGGCCCCAAGTTTGTCAGGATCCTCTACATCTGTTCAGTCCTCCTCGAGTGTACATTCAATGTCCAAAAGCTAGCTTGCTGGTCCTGCTGCGAAGTTTACCACTCCGCTAACGCTATGTGATCCGGTCAAGGTATGAAGTAAGTCGACCAACGGGAGAGGGGAATCGAATGGTCTTTTTCAACTTGACAATCCCTTTCCATATCATTATATAGGCATATATAGGATTCACGACTGACGACGCCCTGTGTACTGTAAGCAAGTTACTCCACCAAGAGAAGTGCGAATCCACCAAGGGCATCCCCAGTAGCATTAAGTTATATGCAAATGACAGCCAAGGAAGGAATTGGGCCGGTAAAGAAGACTGGAACCGATGTTCCAGATCATTACGAATCCTAAGCCAACTGACTTCTCTCGTTTGGTGTGGGCATCAGTTGAAGTTGTTGTAAATTATCGATGATAAAGGTCTTATAAGGGTAACTTATCAATAAAGTTACCCGGAAAGACTTAAGCTCAATCGCAGCTTAACAGGCTCGCTCGCTGCATCCTTCTTTTTTTTTTAATAGTAATATATCGAAGCCCCTTTCTAAGACCTTCTTTTTCGTTGGTAATGGTTTCAGGTTCTGAATGGATGTCCCAATTGGGCTTAAACCGAGATTGATTCTTGCCCAAAAAATAAGAAAGAAAAAGGCTTTTCAAAGGAGCAACTTCCTTATTTATTTTGAGGTCCCCCTATTGATATTTTATCACTCTCGGGGGTGGGTACAGAAAGAGAAAGACTAATCCAATCTTTTCATTCAACAAGAAGTACCTTAGGGTCGGCAAGATGAAGACAATGACACATCTCTTTGAGATAGAGGGTCAGAGGCGTAGGCTCTTGAATGAGGTCCCTAATCATCCTCTTCAAGTCGGACGCAGTTATCTGGGCCCTGAGGTTGAGTGGTCTGAGGTGCTACGGTCTGGGTAGGATTAGCTACCGGAGATGGTTGAGCTACTGGTTGTTGATAGGTTGCTTTCTTGTCTTGAGGAGTGAATTGCGTAGGCTGAGGGGCTGGCTACTAGCGGGATGATTTGGATAGAAGAAGATCTTGGTAAGGTTGAGCAGGGGCTTGCCAGGTATTGACTGACCCCTGAAGTTGAGGTAGAGGCTGTAGGTATTGCTGAGACTGACCTAGCGGAAAGGGAGATTTTTCTGGTCTCACCTGAGAATGCTGTAGCGGCACTGGTGGAACCTGCTCTTGCGCCTGAGGCTCTTTGAAGTTGTTGCGGTTGAAGCTGAGTCTGCTGGACTGATTGCTGCTGAAACTGCTCGCCTCCAGACCTGTCTGAGTGGAGGCCGTAGTCTGGTAGTGCTGAACTCTTGAAGGTCTCTCTTTTATGAAAGGGATTGCTTTGTGACATGGGTTGACTCTTATTGGAGGAATTTCTTTGAGATTGTGGGCTAGTCTGAATCCTAGATGCAAGCTTCTTAGTTTGATAAAGGGTGCTAGTCTCTTGTGCTTTCATCTTAACATTCATCAGTGAAGGCTCAAAGATGTCATACATGGCTTCAATGATTCTTCCCAATGGGAAAAGAAAGGTCAAACTCTCCACTCACTGGCGGCAAGTCGACAAGGGAACATTTCATGTGATAGATGAAGCTCCTTCATACTACCTTTTGAGAGGAAGGAATTGGTTACATCAGCATCAGGCTATAGCTTCTATTTGTCACCAGTCTCTCAAGTATTTAGAAAACAGGGTGGATGTCATAGCACCTGGAAACCTCAAGCCCTTTGAGGAAGAAGAAGAAAACTATGTAGAAGCCTCGGTGGTCACTAGCCGTGGTCGCTAGTAATCCCAAGAGAGAAAGAGGACTAAGCGATAAATGAAGCAGAAAAATTGGAGAAAGCTTACATGGAGTTCCATTTCTTCCTACCTGCGAGCGAGTTCGACTTCTAGGGGTTAGAGGCTAACAAGCAAGTTAAGGCAATGCTGGAGTAAGTCAGCCATTGGGAGTTGCCATAGGTTGTATCCCTAAGCAGGAAAAGTTTGCGAGCCAGTTGCAGTGACAGTTGGAGTTGCTTTACTTGGTAGAGTCTAGCATTCCCCGGCGGCTTTATTTGCGTAAATTAAATAAGGAAGGGCATATCAAAATAATAGAAAGGGACGCCTTTTAAGCTACGAAAAAAGGAAGTGGCAAAGGGTCTTTTTCGTCTTTATGATGTATAGAATTTTTTTAGGATTAGACTTGGATTCGGTACTTATTAAGTTAAGCATCGAAGGCGGGACTCTTTCCCTAGATAGAGAGATGGTCTAATTCAAATCACGCCAAGAGAGGTTTAATCTTCTCCCGTATCTATATAACATTTGAATTACTCCTCCATTCCGCGTTTCCTAAAATATGACTCCAAACATTCTTACCTTTTTTTTAATCCGAGATGGCAAATCGAGCAGCCTATTGCGCTAACGGGAAGAGGCATTTAGGACAAAAAGACGGGGTTTACTCAAACGAGTTGAATAAGCAAGCCAGCCAATAAGATAAGATTGCTCTTGTTGAACCAGCTACTAATCACCAAGTCCTTTGTTTAGCCAAATCAGCTTGGGGGTTGGTGAGAGAATGGATTTTAGTATGTTGATTGAGAGATGCGAAGAAGTCACGAATCTTACTAGAACTCCGCGGCGAGTGAACGCAAAAAAGCAAACCTGACTAGACGGAAAGAACTCCGAGTAAACAAAGCAAAAGCCCATCTGACCGATCTCAAGCTGGATGAGAAGAGAGCCTATTGGCAGGCGGGCTGAAAGGATTTTCTGCTTTCTTAGTTAGAAAGATGAGTTACCTAGCTAGTGGAGCGAGGGGAGGTGCTTTGACACCATCTTCCACGATTCCCACATTGAGCTCTCTTTGCCTGACTTATTATGAATCGATATAAAAGATAACCCGCCAGCTGGAAGAGGAATAGTATCTAGGTGAGCCCGGGGAATATTGTTGAATAAAGACCCCTTCTAAAAAGCTCTTGGCCCACCCTTAACTCTGTTCACGGTTAGCCGGGAATGAGACTGGGAGTTCGATTTCCTTTATGACTTTCGCCTTGCACCTTACACTAAACTGAATCTCTTGCACGCGCGTATAAGAAGACCTTGCTGGCTATTCCTTATTCTTGATAGCACAGGAAAGAGAGATTCCGGAATCTCTTGACTTCATAGCTACGCACCTTTAAAACATACTGATCTTACTCCAAGAGCGAAAAGAACATCATATCATCGGTTAGACTATCCTGGAGTAGTTAGAGTAGTACTTGCTAAAGCTAAAGGTTTTCTCCCGCTAAAAACAGTCTACTAGATAAGCCAAGTAAAGAAGTGCCAGATACAGATGAAATGGTTTTCTCTCCTTTTTAGAGAAGTCAATTCCTCCTCCCCCGAGGGGTACTTCTATTTTTAAGCTTTAGAGAATCCAGGTCCAGCGGAAGACTAAGTAAGGTACGGTCTAAAGTCCAATCAATCTCCTCCAACAGAGGGCTCTGACCTGACCACAGTCAATCAGTCTATTGTTCTGGTTCTATAGAGTCTAACCCCGAAAAGGGAAGAGTCCCCGTTTTTAGCCTGGTCCAGGTGTGGCATATCTTTCCCATCTAGTAGCCCCGACAAGAGCAGTTACGTCTTTTGCTAAAGCCCTTACTAAATTACTAAACCACCGGGAACTAGTCTGGTTTGATATAAGCCTAGCTACCACGGAAAGCATAGTAAGAAGAGCTGAAAAGATAGCCATCTGACTCTCGGACCTTACCTTAATAAAGGAAGAACTTGAGCCTTTCTTAATAAGAAAATAAAACCCTAAGATGAGCTAACTTGGCTTGGTGCAGGAAATGGAATCACAGCAAGAAGGGTAGGGCATACCTTTTTTAGGATTTCTACCCTAAAATGACTGAACTGCCTTTCGAACTGAACTACCACGACTCTCGCTAACTGCATCGGATTCTGTGGATAAAAGAAGACTAGCTGAAAGAGCGGATTTGATTCCGAACCGCTACGCTTTCTTATATTAGTGTAGTGCGCTTAGCGCTTCCTGAACCAACTGAAGCAAGGAATATGAGGATCAGAGCGCTAGCATCCCTTGCTCTCGATCGATTGCTCACCACCGTCTGATCCGAACAAAAAAAGGAATAGAACCTTTAGGTGTAAGCATGAAGTACGCCCGAGCAAGCAAAATTATTTCTATGTAGTAATCGTGCTAGGCTATGCCCTTGAACCCTTTGGTATCCAGAAAGAAAAGCAGAGGAAGTGGCTTTGATCCTATTTTCTATCAAAGCAGGTTCTACCACTGCAGGGCCCAATCCTACTACCCGGATGATCGTCTTGGGTAATATCTTTCTATATAAAAATCTCAGTTGGATGCCTACACGCGATCCTTTTTTGCTTCCTTATATCGAGGAAGAGAAAAAGAGGCCTATATCAAAAGTATAAACAACTTAGACTTCTATCATAACACGGATCACGCTGTATATAGATTGGATGTATGTCTGAGCTATCTTCTTTTTTTTATCCATCTAGAGGGCAGTGATTTCCGGGGGGCAGGACACGAAGCCCCAACATGGTCTAGCACTACGATGGAAACTGGATGTCTGCCTTTGTGAGTACCTATCTTCTTATAGGAAATTTCTATTCAACAATATATAATATTGCAAAGATTCAGCCTTAGTATTAGTAGAAGTGGGTAGCGGCACTGGGTAGACGGTCTATCCCCCTTTAACTTAACTAGTATTTCCAATTAACTCTCTGTCTCTAAAAAAACCGTAACACAGTCCAGGATAAGTGTGACCGCGTATATATACGATATAGAAATCCTGCCCCACACCCGCCCCCGTAACTTCGGGACAAGGTTTCTGAACTCCTATCTATTCAACCTGGCCTATCTTCTTTCTAACAAGAAAGAGGACGCTAAAATAAAAATGATAGCGAACTAGAAAGATACTGACAGAAGCTAAATCTCAAATCATAGACACCGGAGAGAACGATCATACCAGATGATAGCTATCTTATAGAACGCTAATTTCACCATCAGAGAGAGCACCCTATTACATACTGCCTCGCTCTTCTCTCTATCGTAGTTCTTTCTCGCAGAGTAGTTCTTTCTAATTCTATACTAGTTCCTATGGCGTAAAGGAAAACATTTCGGCTATTACATCTATGGGTCAACGACTTTCTGGAGTCTCTTAAAGCATTATTCTAATTTATAAAACGATCATCTCACAGATGAAGAAGTGAGCAAGCCTTTCTCCAATGGATTCTAACAGCGCAGACTAGGCATCTTTATCTGATTTCAATTTAAATATTAGTAATAAAGCCCCTTGTTTCAAGGCTAGGGCTTCCCGGTTTAATTGCTATTTGAATTTAGCAGCATTGGCCGTAGAATCAAATATTGACGGTGACTGACCACTAGATCTGTCGATCGAGACCTTGCTTCACCACGCCCAAGCCGGAGGCTAAGTAGAGTTGAATAAGGTGAAGATGGATACCGCTCATAAAGAGCTTGGTTAAGTGTCCAAGACCGTATGCCTTGCTGGTTGGATCATAATCCCTTCCCTTTCTTTCGACTTGCTTGCTACTGGATTATTATAAGATAAGACAAACTGGTTTGCATTGGTAGCTATTCTTAGCGGTGACATACTTTTATTTAAAAAAGGAATATCTAATTATTGAAGTTAAACCACGGGAAAACAAGCACAGGAAACAAGACAACGGCCAACGATCCGTTCCCTCACTCCCAATAGAATAGATAAAGCAATGAGAAACCGTTCGGGACCATATTCAATCTCTTAAGTGACTTCTGAACACTAGCTAGCTCTGGACCTACCCATATTAGCCATGAGCGATCGCCAAGCGGAGTTGAAAGAAAAGTGAAAACATGGCCTTCAAATAAAAACTTATCTAAACGCGACCGACCGCCCGGTTTAATGAGAAAGAAGCTAGATCCTGCCTATGTAGATGACTTGAATAGTAGGGTTCAAGCCCAGCAGGAGTGCGGCCAGGTTATTCGCAGGGAATATCAAAGACTTTAGGAGGAGTTGGTTGAGGGCCTATATTTCTTAGATCAAGTGACTGGCCCCTGAAGGGCGGAATTCACTTCTATCTCTGTTGGTTGGCGATTTGCCTTTGAGCGAGTAAAGTCAATCCTATCAGCCTGTCAGCTCAGCCAGTGAAGTGACTTCCGTTCTTGGTTCACTTTACGATGGAAAAGTCTATCTTCTTGTATTTTGAGTTCTTTCCTTCTCTGTCTTTGAAAAACTGCCCTTTCGTAGTCAGAATTTCGTGGAAATAAAGTTAGAGGGAAGATTCTTTAACGTTCGTGGCAGTGAAGTAATGAATCCTATTTTAATTCTTCACTCCTTACCTTAGAGTGAAGCGCGTTTATAATGTAAGCAAAGACTCTTTATTACGGTCTCCAGAGAGAGGTATGAGAAAGATCACTCCTGCGCGGGGACCTAAGCCCGGAATTCCTTTTTATTTTAGGAAGATGAAGACTTTTTCGATTCCTACATCTTCCCCCCAACCACAGTCGTTAGTAGATATTATGGGCTCCTTGCTTATGGATGGGAACATGCCTTCTGTTAACCTCCCCTCCGGAACTTATTCAACCAATTAGTCAATCCGCCTTCCTTTCACTCTGCCTCTTTTTCCTTTTGATTTCTCTGGGTTGGGACTTGCGATTGATTCGCCGAGCGGGAGTGACATTACTTTTGCTATCTATGATGGTTCGGGAGTTATTGAAGCAAGCAGTAGTCATAGTGCTGGTGAGCAGGAGTCAAGTAATCCGAACGTTGCAGTCTTTTTGGGAAGCATAGTTTTGGTTGTCTTACTGGCCGGAATGCTTGCTTCCAGGATTGAAGAGTGGGCCTATCCTATCTAATTAGTGAGTATTTGTAGAGCCTTTTGCCGCGCGCGCTTCTTTATGTTTATCTTTATCGATCGGGACGTCTTTTTATTTGGTTTTGAATCCGGAGAAAATTCAACACGTACATGAAGTGGATTGAGAGATGAGTCTAAGGTTCAAAGAAAGGCTTTAGCGCCTGAGATAAAATCCCTCCTAATCACTATAACCACATTTTCCCGAGGGGAATTGAAATCCTCATTCTAATTTTTCTTTATCTATCTATGGTTCGTGCTTTCTTATCCGAAGGGGAAAGCCCCGGCCTACAGCACCGCTATGAGAAATCCCAACCCAGAGAAGAGAAAGGAATTTAACCTCTTCAAGCAATTGAATTGGCCAGGAGAGGAATGTCCCCCTGCTTGCAAGGCATTGCCTCTTCTCTTAATAGGTAAGGGAATAAATCTTAGGTACTTAGAGATGTACTACATATACATATCGTAGGATGGCTGAGCGCCTATTAAGTTAAGTAGAACTTAAAATATAAACCAGGATATTCCAAACAAAACAGTGTAGGAAATGGGGAACAGCATCGCTTAACTAAATAACTAAAGGAGTTATAATATTCTAGGTCTAGAGATCTGTGCCACTTTCTGGTCTGTCTGTTCCTCTGTATCAAGCCGTAGCCGCGCTGCCTGAAGCCTGTCAGATCTCTCTTCAACCAACAAGCAAGAAAGATGAAGAAAAGGAACTAATTGACTGATTGAATGGTGGAATGGACATCCCATGTCTTCTTGATCAAAGTCTGTTGCCAGAAGAATTTCTATTTCCTCAGTGGCATAAGCCGAAGTAGAAGCATTAGCGTACAAGACTAAGACTGATGCCGAGGCAAGAAACCCCGCAAACGCAATTCAAGAAGGAAATGTGCCTTCCACTTTCACTACTATATTTTAAGATCTTGATGTTAACCACGGGAGTTTTTTTTTGAAAAAGTAAAGGCAATGAAGCGGAAAGGGACATATTAACCGAAAGCTTCGTGCCCTAGTCCTAGTGAGGAATGACTGAAAATGAGCTGATAAACTGAATATTTGTCTGTTAAGCTTAAGCTGTTGAGGCCGGGGGAAGGTCTCCCATACGGGGATGGAGTGTGAAGACATCGATTGAAGCGATGAATTTCCAGACTAAATGAGTTACAAGACTATATAAATAATATATATACGATTATAATTTTCATTTTCGTAGCGAATTGCATGAAAGTAAAAGAAAGAATAGACCCACTCTCACTCTTTAGGGCCATTCCTAAGTGAATGAAATATAGAGGAAAGTACTCGATGAAAGAAAAGCGTTTGTTTGGTTTGACTCCCCATATCTTAGCTTTATGCAATTAAAGGATTCAAGAAAGGAGGAATGCCTTCAATCCTGTACGGAGGCGTGAATAATAATGAGTATGTAAGACCCCTTCATTAAGCGAATGAAACCATAAAAGCATTTTGCTCAGGTTGAGTCTTGGAGGTTCCATTGATGGATGTAACAGACACTGTTATACTTTAGACTGTCCAGATAGGTATGATGCTAGTAATTAGCAAGTCTTTATAGTATAAAGCAAATCCAATAGATTGACAACCTGAACGGAAAGGAAAGACAGTAAAGTCTGACGCTCGCTCCCCTGTAAACCTTTTGCTTACCTCGGTCTATCTCTGGTTCTCGAGGAAATAAAATAAAAAGAAATTCCTTAGATAGAATAGATCACGCCTCTAACTATAACTAGAAATATCATACGAGAAGAATTGGCAGGCAACTCAAAGTAAAGTAGTACGCCCGGTTCTACCACAGCAGGGCTCAATCATGCTAGTTAGGCTATATGCTTAACACATGCAATTCTAACGAAGTGCTCTTGGACGAGTCTTTGATATTCCGTAAGTAAGTCAGTACATCAAAAAAAAAGTCATGCTCTTTCCTCTTTGAAAGGAAAGGGGCTTTAGTTAAGTCATCGATTCCAATCCTTTTTCCCATGCTTTTTGTTGGTCAACAACCAACCACAACTCAATAGAATGAATTCTGAACTATAAAGGAGAAGTGAACCGTTCAGGCAAGCGAAGCGGTTTGCTTTCTCAGAAAAAAGCCATCTTGTAGAGAATGAACAGTCGATTTGGACAACCGGGGACCAGACCACTAGCCTAGATAATCAAAGAGGCACGGGCTGCTATCTTCTGATTATTATACGATCACGAGATTGGAATAACGGGATTGGTCCCAAGCCGAATCCAAGTACCGGTGCTTGCTATCAGTAGAAGTCTCAGCCTTCGCGCCCCCAACACCAACGGAAACGAAAAAATCAAGGTTGAAGATCGGCACAGGCGAGCTAGAAAAAAGGCTCTCAGGGATGAGGTATTCGTGATCCCGGGCACAGCACCAATCCCAGGCAAGAAAGAGAAAAAGTCCCATCTAGCACTATAAGTTCCTCGGATGTGAATTCTCGTTCCGGGATGCTTGATAAGGGCAAGATCATAGGAGTGGTCGCCAACGTCCGACAAGCAAGAATGCGGCATAGGGTAGTGGACTGACCAGTCTCTATAGTATAGTGCTCTGTGCTCTGTCGCTATCGACGACTGAAGGATAAGTCTAAAGACTGAGGTGAGGCAAAAAGAGAAAAGGAACTGAGTCTTCTTCCATCTCATATACCAGATTAAAAGCCCTTTAGCGGCTTTTAAGAACACGGGGACTTATTCCCATTGAGAAAGGGACTTGGCTACATACCTTCTTAGCGATCAAAGTGGGGTACTTCATCAACGAAGTAAGCGCCAATCTTTTTGTCGACCTCTCATAGTCTTTTTCTCCTCCAAGCTCTTGACGGAAACGTCTCGGCTCGGCGGCTTTTTTCGTATGTTTTTGATCAATTGCCAGGTAATAGACAGCGATTTCAGGCTTTTTTCCAGGCATTTCTTTATATGTCAAAGCGAATACGTCCCGAGACTCAAGCGCAAAGAATTATCCTCCTTGCTTTTTTATCTTCTTAATGCATGGAATAGGTTGAAAGGGCTAGTCGGTCGTTCCCACCTTCAAGGAAAGAGCTTCCAGTCCGGATCTATCTAGAAAAGGTCTCCGCTCGTGCGAATAAGAAAGGGATTGACTCTCGTCGGCCGGTTGGATCGATGGATTCCTTTGATTTCTTTCGTCCCCCGCGGGTATGCAGCTGCCCTTTGGTCAAGGAATGGCGGTTGACTGCCTTCGTGGCTAAGGTGGGTCTCAAGGGTTGTTTTCCAACTCGACCGGAGGACTTGAGATGTCAATTGCTAAGGGAACGTCTTCCGGATCGATCGAAGAGGGAGGTGAAAAAAAAGAAGAAGTTGAGTATATCATAGCTGACCGCAGGTTGGATAATCTCCGCTTGCCCTGTTGAAACCTCACCCTATGTCAGTCTTGCTCGTCGAAGACGTAGAAATGAAACTGTGTAGATAGAGGTGAAGGTTACAAATTTAACAACCTATCAATCCTCGTAGTCGAACCTTGTTTTTGTGGAATATGTACCCCGGCCCTGTATCATGAACACATGAAGGGTACGGCATAGGGTCAAATAGGAAGAATTCTCCAAACACTAAAATCCTCGTTGGACGGAAAGAGGAAGGCGAAAGCCTATCTATAACTAGGGACCGCCAACCCAGACTTTGATCAACAATAGGCCAACTGCTGATTCTGGTAGTTAAAAGAAAGCCCATACCTAACTCGCTATGCTTACAGCTTGGCACGGTCCCGTGCTATGCTATTTGATCGAGATTCGAAAGACCCTTCTGAGCCAGCCCGATTGGAATCTTGTACACTTTCGTTATCTTTCTTTTATTGATCCAGCCTATACCTATTTCCTCTTGCTTCGTGCGGCCGGGCCAGGCCTGTACCTCATAGAACAGAAATCCTGTTTAGGAAGCTAGCAGCCATCAAGACTGAAGGCGAGTCAAGAAGGAACGGAGAGTTTACAATTCACAACCTGGCATCCCACACAGAAGACGATTTTGATTTGATAGCAGACTTTCTTTTGTGCCAAAGGGAGTTAGAATGTGCTTTGGTTCACAGGTGGTATATCCCTATATAGATATAGATAGGCTCTGTAGTCGGGCTTCAGCCAGTTTCACCGAGGGTTTAAGCAGTGATTAGGTACGAGCAATAGTCTGATTAGGATGATGCTGGAACTGCGCTGCGCTCTCTATTAAGAGCAGAACAGACTGATCACTAAAGAGATACAAAGTTGTGTAGTTCCTTTGTGCCCAGAGGACTTGAAAGAGCTTCCTTAGGATTCAAAGTCGTAAGTCTTTCGCTTGCCTAAGGTTAAGGTCAGGGGCTCGTTGGTCTTGGTTTCGATTCCAGAGATCGAGATTCGAATTAGCTTTTTTCGAACTAAAAAGAAAGTGAGGTGAGTGAGCAAGCAACTAGATCAAAAATGGAAATAATTGTTCTTTCACTTCCGGGAATTAAGTAGAGGATCCCGGCTTCCCTATCTGATGATTAGGATGATGCCTGAACTGTAACTGGTGGAATCCCTACTAGTCACCGATGTTGGTGCCTTTTCTGCTCTTGTCGGAGTAGCTACTCTTTGTGCTTTTGGCTTAAGGAAGCAAGTAAGCTGAGGGAGTTCTGTGGTGAAGGACTACGCGCTGCTAATGTCCACATTCGGTCGGTCTTCAAGTGAGTGAGGAGTGAAGAGATTCGGGTTAGCCAAGTACCATCCATTTAGCTATCGGACGATGTGATCGTCCGCCCATTATTTATTCGTCACCCCGCTTCTGCTCTTCCTTATGTTAGCAAGAAGGAGATCTTTCGGAAGATCAGATAGAATGCCCTGTTCAGTTTGAAAGTGAATCATATCATAATCATAGAGTGGAAGAATGGCTTTCTACGACGTTAGTGAGAGCAGAGTCCAAAGCAAAACCAATTAAGCAATTAGAATTCTAGTATGATAATGAATTCATTGGTGGCAAAGCTCTAAGCCTGCAGACGGATATCTGTCGGGACCCGAGGATACCAGCGATGATGAGGTTCCCATGATGATGACATGCAACGTCATATCCGTCCGAACAGACTGAACATCTAAAGAGCTCATCGTTGAGCTAGACCGGAAAGATGAACGCCGAGCTAAGGGCGAAATAGCCCTATTCTGGTTACAGAGTGCGGGTAGCCGACAAGTAGGTTAGCAAACAGGTGAATCAATAGGCTTTGCTCCTGCCCTCGCTTCCAGGAGAGAAAGAGTACTGGCCTGAAAGCGATTTTGACACAAGATAGGATGGCTGGGAGGGAGTTCTTGAATGCCGAATCCCTGTATTGAACTCATACCCGTCGGTAGGCTTTCTTCCCGCTTAAGATAGACCCGATTCCAGTGTATCGTAGAAAAGAAACTTCGCTGCTGGTTTGGAACCCTGAGCAGACTCCGGTGATATTGAATCCTAAGACAGAAGGTTCACTCCTCACCTTTGAAATGGAGCTTGAGCTGCTAATAAGTCAATACCCTCTTTTCTTATTTCACACAATCCAGGAACTTCCATAAATAAGGGAAGAAGTCTGTAGGAAGCTACCCGAAGATAGGACATTCCTCTAAGGCAACGCCTTTAGCTACTCAACTACTTGAGCTCATTCGATACCAGACAAGCGCTCATTGGCTACCAGGGCGCTACCAGAACTACTCAGATCAGATCGTCGGCTTCCTCCTTGAATTTAATAGGAGTGCGTATGAGAGAATCATGTTAAAGAGAACTATGAGGAAGCATAGCATAACCTAGTAAGAAGAAGAGCTAGCAGCGGAGAAGATCCCAACAACGGCTATTTGAACACCGCTTACTGTACCAGCGGTTGCTGATTCAATTGGCTTAGATTCAATAGCTGCCGAGTCGATAACCGGATTCTTCAATACGGATACAAAAGCTCACTCATTCCGGAATGGTCGAGTAGATTCATGAGAGGCAAGAGCAGGAACCACTGCTTGACTGGAAAGACGAAAGGCGGAAAAAGGCTCCTTAACCCACTCACTCTGAAACCCAGAGAAAGAAAATGAGCCAAGCCCGTAGGGTGTAAATTGATAAGACCAATAGGGAATCAAAAGGCAAGATTGAGAGATAGATAGAAGGCCAGGCTTGTCGCCATCACTCTGAAAGAGGACATCGACTACACTGAGACCTTCTCCCCGCTTTCTATTCCTTCCCGGCCTGCTGTCGTCAACGGTCCGCTTCCTTGAATGAGAGTTGGTCTTCCCGATCCACGAATACTTTCTTTTGTCCTTTACTTGTTTAGTGGCATCTGTCTTAGGGCATCTGGCCGGTCTTGGATTCTTCTCACGAATTGGATTTGAACCAATATCTCCGGGCGACTTTCCTTTTAGTCGATCGTGAGTGGGTCTGTCGTCCTCCTCATTATAGTCCTCCTAAAATCAATAGCATTTCGTCGGAAAACATCCTGTCTTTTTACCTGAGTAGTCCTATGCATAGTCAGTACTATAGCCCCAATCATGGCAACTAATAAAATTAGACTAGGAACCAAAAACCAGACGAAATAGTAGGTATAAAGTAAATTGCCCAATGTTTCCAAATTAGTCCAACTTCGTACCTTTCCGGCATAAACCGTATATCTCAGAGAGGTCGTATTTCTTTGGGTTGGTAGTAATGGAATGGTTTCATTATCTAAAATGAAGAACATTTCCCACCAAAGGATCAGTCCAATAATACCACTCACTGGTAAATAGCGCAATACTTCTTCGTGAATCTCCGCTATTTGAATATGGAACATCATAACAACGAATAGGAATGAAACGGCTATAGCTCCTATATGAACTACTGGGAAGATCATAGCGGAGAAGTCGAGACCTAACAAAAGAAGTAAACCTGAAGTGTCGCGAAAGACTGGGATGGGAAACAAAACGGAATGTACCGGATTTTTAGCACGTGCAACCATCAAACCAGAGACCAAAGCAGGGCTCGACAAAACAGAAAGTATCATGGTACCCTTAGTCCAAAAAGCCTTCCCTGAAATGGAACTTTCATGCTGGAGCAAGAACTAGCATGAAAGTCTATCTATTACGACCAGCGTGGTTGTTCGTATTTCATTTTCTTCTTCCAAGCCTGACATGCACTAAGTTACTTATATATATCCACAGAAGGGCTCTTCCTTGAATGCTATTAATAAATAGCAGCAGATAGATCGCGTTTCAGTCGACCTTATGTCGGGCGTTTACCTGGGGATTCCCCCAATCTCGGAGCTCGTCGATGAATTTGTTCCATTTGGAACATCGAGCCGTCCCGAAGTCGCGCTTGAGATCACGGAAATGCGGCAGACGAGAATCTAGGTCGTACTGCCAGTCGTCATAGAGAACCGCCCCGAGTGCACGCTTCACATCCTCCGGATCCTCGAGAGTGACCCCTTTATTCTGCAAGATTATGTGGGCTCTCTCTATCATGGCCGCTTCTTCTCTTTCGCAGGCCATATTGATAGCCTCAACAGCGCTATAAATGCGGGCGTGCTCCCGTGCCCTAGCCTCCTGCTCTTGGGCAGCGAGGTTATCCCAAATGATATCCTGATCGATCTCAAGGGGCCGAGGCCCACCAGAAGTTCCCACATCTGTGGCCGAAGGAAAGGATGAAATGCCAGAAGAGTTTGTAGGGGATACGCCCATTTTAATACTATCATAAATTAGGGGGGAAGAACTTAGGTACAAATAAAAACAAACCTTCCAGAGCATATAAATATAGATGCCCCATTTCACAAAGGAAAGAAAGCGTCGCAATTTTGGTTTTGTAAGAATAAAGAAATACAATCTGACTTTTATATCCAAGGGACAAAAGAACCGAACAAGAAGATTAAAAGTAAAGAGGAAAGGGCAGAACCAGAAGAATTGTGTGAAATAAGTGAATTTATCCAGTTGAGGCATGATTGATTGAGAAACAATGATTCCCTCCGGACTCTCTTTCTGTCCGGAGTCTTGAAGAATTCATTCTATTGAGTTGTGGTTGGTTGTTGACCAACAAACAGAAAGGGAGAAGGGCGATCCAGAAAGAAAGAACGAAGGCCCTTCCTGTATAGGATTGCCTTTTCGGACAGGAAATCGTACAGGCCCAGAAGCTCATAGTCGCACACCAACCAAAGACTAAACTAAGGCAGCTATTGAGGACGAAGGAGAGGCTAATTTCTTTGGCGACGCTGGGTGCCTACCGTCGAGAAAGCGTCAGAAAGCAGGGTGGTCAGCCAAACTCCCTAACTAGTTAGATAAACCTTTCTCTACAATGTAAGTAAGTCATCTGTTAAGGATGGCAAAAAATCTTCATATAAAATGTACCAGAGGCTAGGCAGATAGCTACCATCATCATCATATATGTCATTCCATAATAAGTGGCTGCCTTCCAAGCCAAAGGAAAGTACTATAGGAAGCGGGGGGAGGAACACAGGGGAAGGAAAGAGGCCCCGGAGCTTACCAGCCCAAGCTCAGTAGGCGAAAGCAGTGGGGAGTACAGTGAGTGTCGGAATTCGCCCGTGTAGGGAACTGCCCTAGCCAATTGCAAATGTCTTTCTTCGAATTCTATGTCTTAAGTAAGCATAGTGCACGAAAGAAGAGTCTGGAAAGAGTCCTTAACCAGTCAACAAGGCCACTCCCATCGGTCCTAGTCAGCCTCTTTCCTCCCTGATTGGCTTTCTTGCCTGGAATGCCTTCGGGGAGTCACTCCTTCTCTACGGTCTGTACAATCGGCTTGTGTTCAGCATAGTGAGAGAGCACATTCATCAACTAGTTGTAGTCTAGCGAAGAGGATAGGATCTTTGACACTAGGAGTATAGAGAATCGGCTGTTGTAAGCCAGTATCCGTCCTTGCTTCACCTGTGTCCAATTCCTCGTCCGAATTGAATAGCTGCTCATCGTCATTGGTCACCTCAGTCTTTTTTAACCTTGGGCTTGAGCCAGTAGAAATGACTTAATCAAGAGAGAGAGAACCCCTTTTCTTTTAACGGGATCAACTATATCCACTTTAAGAAGTCGGCCTTACTCGGGTGAATTAATTTCTACGCTTATCTCATCTGCTAGCTCGCCTTCTTCTTAACAAAGTCTTTAGCATTCCATCTTTCTATGAACGACCTGTGGCATTAACAAAGCATCAAGGGCCTAGTGCTAATCTAATAAAAAAATTTCTTTCGCTCTCCGTGAGAACATACTTTTCTTTTTCAACGATCGCGGGTTCTAATTAATAATTAGATTTCCTGGGGTGAGCTCCTCCTACTGATCTGACTCCAAGAGATTCAATATCACCGGAGAGAAAGCCTAGTCACAGGAGCGGAAACAATTGAATTACCCGAGGCTATCCCAGTTCCAGTTTCGCTAACACGAGGAAAGTCTGTCTTTTTGGCATAAATCTGTCTTCTTCTTTAAACCCGGAAACTCTTCCTTATAGTCTACCTACGCAACTATTTTGAAGTGAAGCAGGCTTCAAAGCATTAAGGGCTAGGCTTGCTGCTGGGGTTGCCAATATTTAAGAGCTCGGCCTTGAGCCCTACCTAAATCAATTCCCTTGCGCCTAGGTCTGCGAGCCCTTCTTCTATGGCAAATTAGGTATTAAGTCATAGATGCGCCTTTCGACTGGCATTCCGTCCTCCAACACCAACTGCTGAAATAGCAGCGCTTAGACCCCCAACTGATTCAATGTCACTTGGTATCGGATCCTTCCTAAATTCATTTCCCCTTCCGAAATCGATGATTCTTGGCTACTTGATTAGGCATTTCCATCTCTCAAACTAGAAAGCGCTTTAGCTTAGGGCTGATCTTCAAAGCTCCTTACTTCTTTTTATACCGCAAGTGACGAACTATAGCCATTCGCGGTCACCGCTGTCCTACTTGACTTTTTTATTAAACCTCACCCGGAAAGCGAACCCAAGGCAAATCTCGCCCGCCCCATCAAGCATTTTCACTCGAGCGGAAACAGCTGACCAAGAGACAAGACTCACCAGACTCCATTGCTCCTAAGGCTTCTAGAGAGTCTGACTAATGGCATACTTTTTCAGTCGAATGCTCCTGGGCAAAAGGAAGATGACATAGACTATGCCTTTTATTCAAAAGAGCCATCACAGCTTATGAAAGAGCAGCTTGGAAATGGCTAATTAGTTTAAGGTATTGACCAACTGAGACGGAGAGAGCCCTTTTTCAGTGTTGTCGGAATAGGACCTTTTGGTGGTTTAAAGGGCATTACATTAGGACTTTAGTCAAGAGAGTACGACTTTGGTTCTGTTCGCAGATCAGGAACATTCCTTGGCTGCGAGTTAAACGATCGAACATCAACAACGGCAGTCACTTTACTAAAAACTAGAATGATAGCAGAATGGCTTCAGGAAACTGCTAATAGACGAGTAGAGGGATTGGAATGATTGCAACACCCTCACTTCCAAGACTGGACGGTTACCTTAAAAAAAGAGGAAGAGAGGGAAAGGCCCCACGCGGTTAAGAAGCTGACAGAGAAGCTACTGAGCATGGACATCCTCACTGACTGAGTTATTCGGGATCAGAATTCCCACTAGAGAAGACGGGAATCGAGTCAGGGGTCATGTCCGGCTTATCCCCGTCTTGTATTAGTGAGAGACGGAACGGACCCCTTCTAAATAATACGATTTCTCGCCTCTCATGTATGATTTTGATTAAGGTGTGGTATTTAGTACTAATAGTGAGTCTCAATCGACTGAAACCTTCACTCCACAATTCCTCAAAGAAAGCAAGCAGCAAGTCAGTCTGCGCATAGCATACTCTCTCAGTTCTTCTCCTTTGAGAACCAGTCGAAGGGGAAGAACTCGAAATGGACCAATTCGAGAAAAGGGTCAAGAACAAAAAAGTGGGGTAAGGGGGGGTCCATAACAGACGACTCGCTTACCGGAATAACCGGCTTCCCCTAAACCCTTATCCCTGACGGACGACTTCCCTTTGCGCGGAGCCGAAAGGAGGTTTTTATTCGTCGAGGCATCTGCTCCGCCTGCCACTCAGCTTGGAAGGGGGGGATCTAGCTCAGTTGGTAGAGCTCCGCTCTTGCAATTGGGTCGTTGCGATTACGGGTAAAAAAATCCATCCTGGACCAAGCAAGGATCCTTCTAGGCTCATCACAGCACGTCGAAAACATGCCATAAAATTCATTATGGAAAGCCTTAGAGCAGTAGCACGCACGGGGATATCCTTCTGATCCCAAGGAATGCAGGTGCTATCATAGTCTCGTATATAAGTTAAAAGGCATCGGTTGAAAGAGGGGCGGATCTGACCTTTTAAGCTTAGACTTCTTTAATTTAGTAAGAAAGAAAAGAATTATAGAAAGCGAGCGCTAAACTAAGATTTTTATCAAGGCAGAAGATAAAGTAGAAGCAGAAGCTATTCCTTAATTGAGCATAGGTATAGGAAACAGGCCTTCACTCAAGATGCAATGTCTGACATTCCCTGGTATAGTATAC